CCAATACGCAATGGTAGGACGTTGAAAGCTTTTTATATGAGTAACTTCATCTAGATTTATGAGTAACTTCATCTAGATTTGTTCATCATACAAAAGAAAAGACCTATTTTTAACAAATTTCCTTTCTTCATTCTGTCTTCCTTTTTTCTGAACTTCTTTTTTATTTTAATCTCTGGATAAAAGAGAAACTATTAGTAAGATAATAAACCTAGTTTTACGCTTTCACATCAAAGTGAGATATACTACTTCATTTTTCTTTCGTTTAATGCCTATTGGTGTTCCACAAGTAACTTTTCAAAATCCTGGAGACGAAGATGAATCATGGGTTGACCTATAGTGCGACTTGTCCGATCTATTTGGAAATATGGTATTTACCCGTTCTCTTCCCCGATTGAGATATCCTCTCTTTCGCCCAAGAAAATTTGATTGAATCATCCAAAATTTGGAGCGTGAAATGGAAATGCAACGAAAAAAATTAGAATAAAATTAAATCTATTTTCTAGGGGATATACAGATTAATATTAGCAATTAGACTAATTTATGGTTGCTTTGGTTCGAACAATAAAATGAAATATCCAGGCTCCGTTTATAAAAAACCAATTCGTAATATATCTATGATTTTTAGTTAATATCATATTTGATTCTATTTATTATAGAATCTTCTGTTTATAATAGAAACAGAAGTGATCTCAACCTGTTAATAAATAATAAATGGATTCATGTGATGAATGCATTGAATAATTAATATTTGGTGGAAGACACGAAATCAATTTTCATTGAAAAAAAAGAAGTTGTAGCAAAAAGTTGTAGTATTCGGATATTTGGCCTATATATGTAAATCAAAACCGGTCAGATCTTTACTCGGAGTAGAGCAAAAACCTAAAAGAATTCAAGAAGACCATCCAGGAACAAGAAAATTACATCGTGATTGGAATTGAATTCCGATGAAAGAATACATCAATGATAAGTTAGTCCGAAAGGTTTAGTGAATTCTTTTTTTTTAATAAAAAAAAGCTAGAATCTACACATTGATTCTTTTTTTTTCGCGATGTGTATTGAACCGTATGCATTAAAAGATGCATGTACGGTTCCGAGGGAATACAATTTTATCCCACTCAACCGACTTTATCGAGAAAGAATCCTTTTTTTAGGACAAGAAGTGGATAGCGAGGTCTCGAATCAACTTATTGGTCTTATGGTATATCTTAGTATAGAGGAAGATACCAAGGATTTGTATTTGTTTATAAACTCTCCCGGCGGATGGGTAATACCTGGATTAGGTATTTATGATACTATGCAATTTGTGCAACCAGACGTACAAACAATATGCATAGGATTAGCCGCTTCAATGGGATCTTTTCTTCTGGTCGGAGGAGAAATTACCAAACGTCTAGCATTCCCTCACGCTTGGCGCCAATGAGTTTTTTAGTAGATTTGCGATAAAAAATAAAAGAAGACAAGACTATGCCTTCGCGATATATGAAATATAAATATTAAGTAATAATAGCATGGCATTTCGAATTCGATATGAAATTTTTTTTTCAAAAACGTTAACTTATGTATCGAAAAAGTAGTATGAGGCAAAAGATATTTCTTATTTTATCTGATATATCAGGAGACCTATTTCAGCGTCACAAACTTTTTTGTTTTCACACCGAAAAACTCTTAACAATATATATATTATTCTGAATTCTGTAACTGAATTCTGTAAAGAATACGAAAAAAAAGAAATTTTGGGATTGCTAAATAACAGAGGAAATAAATATAAATATATAAAGCAACGGAACCATCGTAGTATTTTTTTAACTACTCCAAAAAGAAGGGTGGTTATTGGATCATTTACCTATGTGAATATGATAGACCTTATCAATTTATTTTATATTGTTAAGAGGTAAAAAAAAGGAATAAAAGTGAATTCCATTGTAGAGCCGTATGCAATGTGGAAAAGAAGCCTGTACGGTTGTTCAATTTTCTCTTTTTTATATCTTATTATTATTATAGTAATATTATTCTTTCGAGATAGAATACTAATTTATTCTGTTATTTCATCAGGGTAATGATCCATCAACCCTCTAGTTCTTTTTATCGGACAGCGATGGGAAATTTTATCCTGGAAGTGGAAGAACTACTGAAGCTGCGTGAAACCCTCACAAAGGTTTATGCACAAAGAACGGGCAAATCCTTATGGGTTGTTTCCGAAGACATGGAACGAGATGTTTTTATGTCAGCAACAGAAGCCCAAGCTTATGGGCTTATTGATCTTGTAGCGGTTGAATAAAAAAAAGTAAGAGCGATTTTACGTAAGTATGTTATTTGATTTTTTATCTTCTTATCGGGGTTAATACACTATTCTAAATATTCTATAACTACATTAAAAAAAAAGTATTCATAATTATCCGGTTAGGATCGATCTAAACCATCCCATTATGTAGATGATTCAATATGCCAACTATTAAACAACTTATTAGAAACACACGCCAGCCAATAAAAAATGTCACGAAATCCCCCGCTCTTGGGGGATGTCCTCAGCGACGAGGAACATGTACTAGGGTGTATGTGCGACGCGTTCAGATCATGGACTGGTCCAAAAGAATTGATCCAATATAAGTGATCAGTAACAGTGAGATAGGATCGAATATAAGAATACCATTTACTAGACGAAAAATTAAAATATTTAAAAAGGATCTATCATATCCTTCTATTGTGGTATCAAATTAATTTATGGTTGACATTGGTACAAATCCAATTACTTACACCTCTAATTTGAGATGATAAAGAATTCCCATTGATAGAAAATAGTATTCATTAAGCAGGGAAATGCTATTTAAAAAGAAGAAAAATTATACCCTTAACTCTTGACTCCTGCAAGAACGGACTAACAAGGTCAGCTACTCAGCAAATACTCAGCAAATCTTCATAATTAAATAAAATACCGTTACTTTATAGGTGGATCTCCTTGTGAAAGACCTATTACTTGATAATAATGGGTAGAGCCAAAGAGTGTGAACTGTACAAGTTAACAATAGTATTGATTAAATGAAATTAGGGAGGAGGCTCCGGTGGATAGAGAGGACCTCGCCGTTAAGAAGCAACCATAGAAACGAAGGAAACCACTAGACTTATTTCTATTTATTACTGTTTTATTTATTATGTTTTTTGATACCTAGTATCAATACAAGTTCTTATTTCGAGGTGAGAAGCCTAGAAAAAAAGCGTGGCCAGGAAGGTTAGAGTAGCAAAGGCCGTTGGAATTTTTATTTTATACACTGGAAGAATCCGTTTTGTTATTAATAGACTAGGAAAGTTAAAGGAAATAACTGAAATAAAAGAAATTAATTAGTTATTCATCAAAATTTCATTTATTCAATGACTAGAATTAAACGAGGATATATAGCTCGAAGACGTAGAACCAAAATTCGTTTATTTGCATCAAGTTTTCAAGGGGCTCATTCAAGACTTTCTCGTACTATTGCTCAACAGAAAATAAGAGCTTTGGTTTCGGCTCATCAAGATAGAGGTAGACAAAAAAGAGAGTTTCGGCGTTTGTGGATTACTCGCATAAATGCAGTAATTCGAGCCGATAAACTATACTATAGTTATAGTCGATTAATACATAAGCTGTACCACGGACAGTTGCTTCTTAATCGTAAAATACTTGCACAAATAGCTATATTAAATAGGAATTGTCTTTATATGATTTGCAATGAGACTTTAAAATAAGATAAAGAGGTTGCAAGCAACCCGGGTAATGTTTTAAACGAAGTTACCTGTTGAGTTAATTTGAGAAGGTATAGTAGAAATTAGTATGATAAAATAGGATATAATATGATCATGATAACGTCGTCACACTGAACAAACATGTTCAATAAAAAAAGATTTATTCCCAAACTAGTTTTTTTCTTACGACACAACAATAAAATCTTTTCTTTTCATTTTTTGAATAAAATGTCAATTCGTATTTTTAGTCGGATTGAAGTTTTATTTGGATTCAATTGAAGAGCAAGCCCATTTCTTTTTAATTCTAAGGCCTGTAGTTCTAGGAGTCGCCTCGTTTCTTTCAAATTCTTTCTCATTATTAAGAAAAGGTAACAAAGATAAAATACGAGCTTGTTTTATAGCAATAGTAATTAATCGTTGTTGTTTTAAGGTCAATCTATTCACTCGCCTAGATAATATTTTTCCTTGTTCACTAATAAATCGACTAATTAAACTCATATTTCTATAATCAATCCGATCCCCCGATACAATCGGGGGCAAACGCCTACGAAAAGATCGCTTAGATTTAAGAAAGAGCCGTTTAGATTTATCCATGGTTTTTTTATTCCTTGTTCTGAAAATCCTAATTCTATTTTGATCGTATCAGAAATGATTTCGAATAAAAAAAAGGGATTTCTTTATTTTGTTTATTTTATATTTAACTAAATATAGGATCTGTTATATATAATTTTTGTTCTATATTTAATAGTAATATCTAATAATTATTAGATATAATATGTGTTTTTTCATTTTTCTTGGAAAACAAGACGGACACGTGAGCGGTCGGTTAGACCTAGTTCTTTATCTCCCCATGAATCGTATGTTTGTAACAAGAGGTACAGAATTTTTTCAATTCCAATCGACTAGGCGTATTATAGCGATTTTTTTGAGTAATATATTGGGAAATGCCCATTGAGTCCTTATTAACGCGGTTTCGAACACAACGGGTACATTCCAAAATAATCGTTACTCGGGCATCTTTACCCCTGGCCATGAACCTCAACCTCCTTTGTGTTTTTGATTGACAAAACTGGTCTATTTTTCCATTTTCCGATCCTAAGCGGATAAAAAAGAAAGGAAAGAAAAAAATAGAAATTGCTAAATTGAAATTCAATTATGAAAGATTTCGTTGCAATATCTCAATATAGTAATAATAAGTAATATAATGATTTCTAACTCTATACTTATAATTGCTGTACAATATTGAATTTTTCATTCAATTATCTTGTATGATATTGTTGTCACAACTATTCCATTTTCCGTCTCACGCTATTAGTAATTAATTCCATTTTGGTCCCGGAACCCCAAGTTCGTAGTTTCGCTAGGGCGAATCCGGTTTTATTCTTTTCTAATTTATTTTCATCATAAAAAAATAAGAGTAAGTGAGTGGGTTAGGCACAGATTTTTGATTGTAGCTCTAAGCGCCTCACTTACTATAATGAAAAAAAGGGGAATATTAATGCATCTGGAAATAAACGATTGATCTCTATCAATAAACCTGCTAAAGAACCAAACCATAGAGTACTTACTACCGGTGCCACGGAAAGATATGTTTTTAAATCTCGCATTGAAAATCCTCCTGCTTTTTTTTTTTTTAATTTTATTCTAATTTGTAATACCTAATAGTATTACATATATGACCAGATGTGTATATGTAGTTAATGGCTGACACTTGTATTTCTACGCAGAATCCCTAATGCAGATTGAAATATACAACAATTCAGTAAATATTCCTTTTCTAAATTCTAAAAAAAAATACGTCCCGTTCTCTCTGAGAATTTCTGAAAAATATTCATTTTTTTTACGGTTTCATATTTCTTCATTACGTATCGAATATAAGTCTATTATTATATGATATGAGACTAAAAAAAAAAGAAGAACTGATAAGTTAGTATATCAATAAAAGAAATAAAGATGTGGAAAAGAAGACAGGGATTCTCTACAATGACATTGTATACTAATTGAAAGGGATGTAGCGCAGCTCGGTAGCGCGTTTGTTTTGGGTACAAAATGTCACGGGTTCAAATCCTGTCATCCCTACCTATTACTTATCTTATGAGAAGTAACAAGGGGTCAATTGATATTGATTAAAATTGAATATGCATAAGCAATCTTTAATTTTATTATTTATGCTAGTATCTATATCCAACACAGGTTGGGTAACAAACTATTTATTGTGATAATAAAGCGCTCTTAGTTCAGTTCGGTAGAACGTGGGTCTCCAAAACCCAATGTCGTAGGTTCAAATCCTACAGAGCGTGATTCTATTATCCTTATTTGTTAGGTTGAAAATAAAACGGAAATCATTGAACAGCAATTTGAATTTGACCTCCTGTTTGCTTTAATCTTTTAATCTACGGGAGGTCAATAAAAAAAAAGAAATGTTAATTAATCAAAGGTCCAATTGATCACCACGTCTGTATTGTAAATATGCAGTTACGAATAATCCAGCCAAAGTAATAGGAATTAGCCCCAAGACGATTCCAAATAGAAAAACTTCAATCATTTCAATTTCTTTGAAAGGTGAAAAGAGAGGTAATATTTATCCTTAGAATATGTCAACTATAACAGAAGGGTTTTGTTATAAATTGTTCATTCAATTAATTTCAAATAAGTCGTATCTTGTTCAGAGCGATAAAAAGAGCTGAGGTTATAGTCAAAGCTGCTAGTAGAAAACCGAAATAACTCGTTATAGTAAGCATGAAGAGACTAAACGAAATATGTTCTTTTTATACATATGTTTATAAAGCACTTCCCTCAATTTCAATTTTGAAAAGAAACGATAGGGGATAAACAAAAACCCCAATTAAAAGTTTTTGATTCATCAATTATTATAATTATAGGCGGCCGGCTTAACAAAAATAGAGTAACATAGTTAAGAAATCAATTCATCATTTGTGACATCTACCCATCTCTAAATTTCGAATCAACAGATTCATTGAGCAACTTTTGAGTTGAATAAACTAATAATCAGCATCGAGTATATATTACTACTAATATATAGTATTATATATAGAAAATTTTTAATATAATTTCAACTAATTATAAAAAAGTAATAATAGCTGTTTTAGAATTTCATTAAAAAACGAAACTTTCTTTTTATCAATATGGGATAAAATAAAAAAAACATTTCTTTATATTTGGATATTTTTTTTATTGTATTGACAAATTCTTTTTTTTTTACTTATTTTTGTCATTCCATATTAAAATTATTAAAATTAAAAAGCCAAGCCTTCGAATTAGGTCATGAAAGAACCTTTCCTTTGGATCTAATATAACAATGCGTAGGTTACTGATTTTTATTTATTCGTTGTTCTCTTTCTTTCCTTGAATATTGTCCATAGTATTTTTACCTGATCCTCAGTTTCTATCCCGAAGCTAATAATAGAGAAAACTTTTCAATTATTTTATTTTAAGTACTACTGCAAATACTGCCGAAAGTTTAAGAATTCTCTTTTTAGAAATTGTTTATTGACCGGTACACATTCTATAGATACAAGCAACAAGAAAATCAAAAATAAATTCGTAAGACTCCATTTCAAGACTGATTGTGAAATTTCGTTGCTGTGTCAGAAGAAGGATAGCTATACTGATTCGGTATACTCTAAAGAAACCCTTGGTACATTATTGACGATCTCACAAAGATTCTATTTCATTAAATGAAAATTGAATGATTTCATCTTTTACAGAGTCGATCCCCTTTTGACTGTACAAGAATATGCGGAGCTTAACATGTCTGGAAGC